GTATTTCGAAAGGAAAGGGATACAGATAATAGTAAATTTATTCCAACCTAATTCTTCCTAATTTTTCTATTTCAATGACCGGGCTCTTACCAGAATTATATATGGATACTGAGGAAGACCCGACCCCTTTTTTCTTTTTTTCTTTACTGTTTAAAAAATTTTTTAAAGAAGTCGTTTTGTTAAGTGTATACGCACTTTCTATGAGAAACAATATAGATATAGTGGTTGTCTAACGAGATACTATGCATAATAAGATCTTGACTCGGGCGAGTCACATATTGCGCACTTACCGCTTGTTTTATTATTTTCGAAATAGAATTTCTATTGTATCGACTCATTTCATACCATGGTTCAAGCGTTAAAAATCTGTGGGGTTTTTATTCCTTTTCGAAATCCGAAGAAATGCCCATAGAACTCCTGTCAATGGGTCAATCAATTATTTCGTCGGAATGCTAAAAAAAACTACTTTATTTTATTAAATATATGCCCATATGATTTTTCCTTCATTGATTTGATTCTTTCAATAGATCCCGAAATTTATATTGTAAATAATAAGAAATCTAGAAATTAGAACTATAAGAGTAAGACGGTTATTTCATATTGATGGGAACAAATAGATGTATTAAAGAAATAGAATTGGGTCCTACGTCAATTGCATATATTGAATTGAATTGATATCTACATATATGAAGATAATATTGTAGATTGATCTATATTAAGATTAAGCCTCTAATCTTTATTAGAAAGTACAACTTTATACACTGTATAACTTTACACACTACAATAACACTAATAGATAGTATGGTAGAAAGAAAGATTCATCCATTTCTTTCTTACCATACTATCGGATCTCATAGAATACTGCCGATTATAGTCCGCTCATTTCATTTAAGACGTGAAATTGGAATCCTTTTCGTTTTATTTCTTCAACCATTGATAAGAACTCAGAAGTCAAGTTTCATTCAAATTAATTAATTATTTTGACTGACTGTTTTTACGTAAATGATAAGTAGAAAAGCAGTAGGAATTAGAATGAACAGTGCAGTAGCAATAAATGCAAGAATATTTACTTCCATAATCTCATCGTTTTTTTTTTACTTCACAATAACTCGGGATTTAATCCCATAGAGATGATAAATCTTTCGCCTGTCACTTCAATAAATGAATTACCTCTCGATGATCTTGAATCGGAGCAATATCATGAATAACAATATCTGAGCTATCAAATCAATTCGTCGTCGAGAATTGAATAGTATAACATAGGAAGATCTTTTATCCATACCGAATCAAAAATGGGATTCCTGGCCCAATCCAAAATTCCTTTATTTATCATTTATGTTCTTTACTTTTCTATAACCTACCTTACGTCTTCCTTGTACAATCATCGGATGAAGTATCATCTGACCACCCGTCCGTTTCCATTAGTCACAAACCCCCAACAAACAATAGAAGCGAAGTGGAAAAAGAAAGGAGTTACGTTCTAAATTCCGTTTTTTTAATGATCTCGTTTTCTTGGAAGACAAAGAAATGTGAGAAAGATGAGTCCCGGGATAAAAGATGTAATATTACATCAAATTCACTATTTTAGTTTAGGGTTTGTTCTTTCTTCGATGAGCCCCCAAAAATAGAAAAGGGGAAGGAAAAAAATATGCATGCCCTTGCTAAAGGGGTGGGATAATCTTTATCTTTCTTTTACCCTCCTTCCGTAGGTTACTAGTACTGGGACACATATATCAAAAGCTCAGTGTGCAATTTACAAATTTAAATGAAATAGATTTTTCAACATGAATCACTACACTACTTCACATTAGTAATTGAGGTTAGACAAACAAAACCGGAGCCATAAGGGGAGATTGTTTAATCTGGAAAAGTATTCTATGAAGGGAATTATGTTAATTTCATTTTGTATTGTACAAGAAATGAATTCCATTTGTGTATGTGCGCCCGAGAAACATAAAGTCCTCTATTCCATTACATGGGTCGGGAGCAATCGAAAAAGCGAGCTCAGTATCTCTTGGAATACTAACTATAATGCTCCTAATAATTGTACTAATCTACATATGTCTTTCTCCTACCAATCGGTACTAGTTGAAGTAATGAAAATTCCCCTATTTGTTTGATGAGAAATGCGAAACGGCAAAGGAAAGAAAAAAGAACCCCCTTGGGAATGAAATTCTGCTCCCTGTCCCCCCCTTTCACAGATAAGGGGAGAGATGAATTGATGTACTTGTACTTATTGGATACGTCGGGACTGACGGGGCTCGAACCCGCAGCTTCCGCCTTGACAGGGCGGTGCTCTGACCAATTGAACTACAATCCCAGGGAAATAAGGGATCTAGCAGAAAATTGGATTCTTTTTTATTCCTCCGTATCAGGTATTTCTGAAGGACAAGAGGGTTATACCATCTCGTGGTAGAGTGGTAGATTGGCGAATTGTTGGGCCGAGCTGGATTTGAACCAGCGTAGACATATTGCCAACGAATTTACAGTCCGTCCCCAT